TATTTTATATATAAATTTAAAGTTTTTTTTTGGTTTTGGTTATTATATGTTTTTCTTCTTAGGAGCTCAAGATTTCACTTAATTTTTGAAATTTTGTGTGTTTTAATATAACAGATTTATTTTAATATATTAATCTTAATTTAATATAGCATTATAATTAGTATTTATTTAATATTAATTGATTATTATAAGTTAATTATTTTCAAAAGTTATAGAAACCTATTTGTTTAGTTTTAGAGAGGATATTAACTTATTTATTTATATTAATTAAATATATTATATTATTATAATTGGATATATACAATAAAATTATTTATATTAAATTAATAATTAATTTTATGTAAGTATTTATATATAATATAATAATACATTAACATAATATTATATAATATTAAATCAATTAACTTAAATATATTTAATTATATAATAATAGATTTAATTTTATATTAATACATATTATATTAAAATATTTTATTATTTAAATTTAAATAATTTATATTATTTAATCTTTATTTATAAATATAAAAAAAAATAAAGATTAAATATAGAAGGAGATAAGTATAATACATTTTTTCTTTTAATAGTACCGTGCTTATCTTTATTTATATACAATAGAGAAGTTGTTGTGGTCATGAGAGGTGGATATATTCTATATATTTTTGATATTTTTGTTATGTTTTTTGTTTTATTTTCTTGTAATTTTTGTTATTATTCTTCATCTTATTTTAAGATTATTTTTTTTTATTAATCTTTCTAAAAGTTTTATTCTTGCATAAATATTCGGTTTTTCTTTGTATTATATGTAAGTTTTGTTACACTAGATGTTCTTTTTGCAGTAATTTTATTTGATTATCAAGTGATTTTGGAATTAGCAATTGATTAAGTATTGGCATGATTCGTGCCAGCAGCCGCGGTTATACGATTGATACAATTGAATATTATTGGTTAAAGCAGTTATTTATATTATTTGAGTTTAATTAAGAATTAATAAGGTGAAATTTTAAGTTTTTTTATAGCTCTATTTATGAATCTGTGAAATTTAAATGATAAACTAGGATTAGATACCCTATTATTTTGAGTGTTAATTTTATTTACCAGGGTACTATTAGTTAAAGTCTTTAAACCCAAAGAATTTGGCGGTATCTCATTCCATTCAGAGGAACCTATCCCTTAATTGATAATACACGATTAACTTTATTTAATTTATTTGTTTGTATATCTCCGTTATCAGAAAATCTTTTTAGAGTTATAATTTTCTTGATTTATAATTATAAAGTATTTCAGGTCAAGGTGCAGCTTATAATTGAATGAGGATGGGTTACAATATGTTTTTATATATAATGGATTTAATAATGAAATATTATTAATGAAGGTGGATTTGATAGTAATTTAATTTATTTAATTTAATTGATATTGGCTCTGAGGTGTGTACACATCGCCCGTCGCTCTCATTATTGATTGTTCTATTTAATTTTAAAGGTAGATTTCAAATTAGATGAGATAAGTCGTAACATAGTAGATGTACTGGAAAGTGTATCTAGGAAGATTTCAAGATATAACTTATTAGTAAAGTATTTCATTTACACTGAAAATTGTTCTGTGCAATTCAGGATATCTTGATTATTTATTTTATTATATTTTTTATTTGTAAATTTAATTTTTTAATAGAAATAATTTTATTGTTTATATTGTCTTAGTATATTTTGTAGAATTGATTTTTTTTATTATAGTTAACTAGTAATGTAATTGGATTATGAAATAATTATTAATTTTATTTAAGTAAATTTTATTTATTGTACCTTTTGTATCAGGGTTCATCAAAATTTTAGTGTTTATATGCTTTTCTCGATTTAGGTTGATTTAAAAAAAGTTCATAGTTAATGTTTCATAATTATTGTTGAACTTTTTTTAGAAATGAAATATTAATCGTTTCCTAATATATCTAGTTTCTCAAGAAAAAATTTAATTTTTTAAGGTTAATTGTTTTTATTTGATTTTTTAATTTAAAATATTAATCTATTTATTTTTTAGGGGATAAGCTCTAAAGTATTATCTATAATTTATTTAATTTTATATAATAGTAGGCTTTAAACCAGCTTTCTTTTAGATTACGTTTTAGTTCATTATTTTAAAATTTGATTTTATAATTATTTTAGGTTGTTTATTGGGATTTTTAATTTAATTTTTAAATTATTGTAATAATGATGGAATTAGTATATTTATTTGTTTAAATTTTTTTTTATGTTAATTTATTATAAGGAATTAGGCAAAATTGATTTCCGCCTGTTTATCAAAAACATGTCCTTTTGATAATATTATGAGGTCTGGCCTGCTCACTGACGAGGTTTATTAAAGAGCCGCGGTAATTTGACCGTGCAAAGGTAGCATAATCATTAGTCTCTTAATTAGGGGCTGGAATGAATGGCTTGACGAGAAATCAACTGTCTCTTGATAAATTTTTGAATTTAACTTTTGAGTCAAAAGGCTTAAATTTTTCTTTAGGACGAGAAGACCCTATAGAGCTTGACATTTTATTTATATATAATTTTTAGTTAATCTTTTTATATTTATTGATGATGTTTTGTTGGGGTGACATGAAAAATAATTAAACTCTTCATTATTAAATCATTGATTTATGTATATATGATGATCCATAATTTATGATCATAAGATTAAGTTACCTTAGGGATAACAGCGTAATTATTTTCGAGAGCTCATATCGACAAATTAGATTTCGACCTCGATGTTGGATTAAGAAAAATTTTGGGTGCAGGAGCCCAGTGATTAGGTCTGTTCGACCTTTAAATTCTTACATGATCTGAGTTCAGACCGGCGTGAGCCAGGTCGGTTTCTATCCTAAGTTTAATTAACCAAATTAGTACGAAAGGACCATTTGGTTAAAATATTTTTTGTTTAATTGATTAAAATTAATAGTTTAACTATTTTGACAGATTAATGTATTGAATTTAGAATTCATTTATGTAGATTTCTTCTACAAATAGTATTGATACTTTATGATTTATTTATATTTATTTTGAACTTTTTACTTTTAGTGATTTGTGTATTAGTTAGTGTAGCTTTTTTAACCTTACTTGAGCGTAAGGTTTTAGGTTATATTCAAATTCGTAAAGGTCCAAACAAGGTTGGTTTTGTTGGTATTCCTCAGCCTTTTAGTGATGCTATTAAGCTTGTTTGTAAGGAGCAACCAATTCCAATTATATCAAATTATATATTTTATTATTTTTCTCCAGTTTTTAATTTAATAATTGCTTTGGTTGTTTGAGTTATTTTTCCTTATTTAACTTATATATGTTCATTTTCTTATGGTTTTTTATTTTTTTTATGTTGTACTAAATTAGGGGTTTATACTGTAATAATTGCTGGTTGATCTTCTAATTCTAATTATTCTTTATTAGGTTCCTTGCGTTCTGTTGCTCAAACTATTTCATACGAAGTTAGCTTGGCTTTAATTTTGCTTAGTTTAATTGTTTTAATTGGTAGTTTTAATATATTTGATTTTTTAAATTATCAACTTTATTCTTGGTTTATTATTATTTCTTTTCCTTTGGCTTTGGCTTGTTTTGCTTCATGTTTAGCAGAAACTAATCGTACTCCTTTTGATTTTGCTGAAGGTGAATCTGAGTTAGTTTCTGGGTTTAATATTGAATATGGTGCTGGTGGTTTTACTTTAATTTTTTTAGCTGAATATACAAGAATTGTTTTTATGAGCATGTTATTATCTTTAGTTTTTTTAGGAGGTGATTTTTATTCTTTTATATTTTTTATTAAGCTTGCTTTTGTTTCATTTATGTTTATTTGAGTTCGTGGTACTTTACCTCGTTTTCGTTATGACAAGCTAATGTATTTGGCTTGAAAAAGTTTTTTACCTTTATCTTTAAATTTTTTTATCTTCTTTATTGGGCTAAGGATTTTATTGACTTCATTTGTTTAGTTAAATTTTTCTAGAATTATAAAGTTAATAGAAGAGTTAAACTTCTAGTTTTATGTTTTCAAAACATATGCTTTTCCTAAGCTAATTAACTACAAAATTTATTCCTTAATTAATTTATCTCATATGTTTGCTACGTGTACATTAATAATAAAATAAGTAAAATAAATTACTGTTAATATTTGTCCTGTTATAATATAAGGTTCTTCAACTGGTCGTTTTCCAATTCATGTTAATAAACACACTACAACTACTATAATTCAAAATAATACTTGATTAATAGGATAGAATTGAATACCTCGAAAAGGGGTTTTATTATAAAATGGTATAATTATTAAAATTCTAATTGATAAAAATAAAGCAATAACACCTCCTAATTTATTAGGAATTGATCGTAAAATTGCATATGCAAATAGGAAATATCATTCTGGTTGAATGTGAATTGGTGTTACTAAAGGGTTAGCTGGCACGAAGTTATCTGGATCTCCTAAAAGGTAAGGATTAATTAAGCATAATATAATTAATAATGATGTTATTATTACAATTGTAATTAAGTCTTTGAATGTAAAATATGGATGAAAAGGAATTTTTTCAATATTACCGTTTAACCCTAGAGGATTATTTGATCCTGTTTGATGTAGGAAGAATAAATGAATTGCAGCTATAGCTGCAATTACAAACGGAAGGACAAAATGAAATGTAAAGAATCGATTTAATGTTGCATTATCTACAGCAAACCCTCCTCATACTCATTGAACTAAATCTGTACCTAGGTAAGGGATTGCTGATAATAAATTTGTAATTACTGTTGCACCTCAAAATGATATTTGACCTCAAGGTAAAACATATCCTATAAAAGCTGTTGCTATAACAAGGAATATAATTACTGTTCCGATTATTCATGTATATATATACATATATGATCCATAATAGATTCCTCGTCCTACATGTAAATAAATACAAATGAAAAATATAGATGCTCCGTTTGCGTGCAACGTTCGAATAATTCAACCATTATTAACATCTCGACAAATATGAACAACACTTCTAAATGCTATTTCAATATTTGATGTGTAATGTATAGCTAAAAATAATCCAGTTACAATTTGAATTACTAAACATAATCCTAATAATGATCCAAAATTTCATCAAAATGAAATATTTGTTGGTGCTGGTAAGTCTACTAAAGAGTTATTAAGAATTTTAATTAAAGGGTGTTTTAATCGTAGAGGTTTATTCATTGGTTTATATTGTTTTTCGGATGGGCCCTTGGTTAATATTAGTAATTTTAACTACTGCTAATAATGCTAAAAATAAATAAATTATTATTATTATTGTAATAATAAATGTTGGATTATTATATAATTTTTCTAAAGATATAGTTATTTCTTGGTAATTAATTGAATTATTAATATTTATAGTTTCTGTGTTTTTAAAAAAGTCTATGAATATTGTTTTATCTATAATGATAATTATAAATATAATTACGATTCATGATGTTAAGGTGAAAATTATAGTAGTTGATTTTGGTTGAAATATTTCATTTGATGCGATTCTTGTAATGTAAATAAATAGTACTAATATACCACCTAAAAATGTTAAAAATAGGATGTATGATAATCAAAATCTTTCTATTATTGTTCCTGCTATTAATCCTATAAGAAATGTTTGTAAGATAATAAAAAGTATTATTGATATAGGGTGATTTAATTTTATAAAATTAATATTTATTACATTTGATAATGCTATAATCATTATTTTAATCATTTCAGGGGTTAGTTTATTAAAATATCGGTTTTGGAGATCGAGGATAGAAAATTCTTTCTACCCCTGAAGTTTTAAAAGTGGGGGCAAACCTTATTTCTGATTTACAAGACCAGTGTTTTTTTTAAACTATTAAAACTAATGTTTATATTTTCTATTTTTACTTCTTTATTGATTTATTTTGCTGGTGTTTATGTTTTTTCTTCTAAACGTAAACATTTGTTGATAGTTCTTTTGAGACTTGAATATATTGTTCTTTCTTTGTTTATATTAATCGTTATTTTTTTAATTGAGTTTGATTATGATTATTTTTTTCCTATTATTTTTTTGGTTTTTTCTGTTTGTGAAGGAGCTTTAGGTCTTTCTGTTTTGGTTTCTATAATTCGTTCTCATGGAAATGATTTTTTTAATTCTTTTGGTTTATCTTTATGTTAAAATATTTATTTTTAATTGTTTTTTTGACCCCTCTTTGTTTATTGAATAATAGTTGATGGTTGGTTCATTCTTTGATGTTTTTATCTAGTTTTTTATTTATAATTTGTGTTTATTCTTATTCTGATTTAAATATAATTAGATATTATTTAGGTGTTGATTATTTTTCTTTTAGTTTAATTTTACTTAGTTTTTGAGTTTGTTCTTTAATAATTACTGCTAGAGGTTCAATTTATTTATCTACTTATTATTCTAATTTTTTTATTTTTATAGTTCTTTTGTTAATGATTATGCTTTATTGTTCTTTTTCTAGATTAAGTTTATTATCTTTTTATATTTTTTTTGAGGCTAGATTAGTTCCTACTTTACTTTTAATTTTGGGTTGGGGTTATCAGCCTGAGCGTTTGCAAGCTGGTATTTATTTAATTTTTTATACTTTGGTTGCTAGATTGCCTTTACTTTTGGTATTATTAAGGGTTTATGATTTTGCTAATACTCTTTATTTTCCTCTATTATCTGATTTTGGTTCTTATTATTTTATGTTTTATGTTTTTATGGTTTTGGCTTTTTTAGTTAAGATGCCAATATTTTTATTCCATCTTTGACTTCCTAAGGCCCATGTTGAAGCCCCTATTTCTGGTAGAATAATTCTTGCAGGTGTTTTGTTAAAGTTGGGTGGTTATGGTATTTTTCGTGTTATAAAGGTTATTTCTTATTTGGGTGTAAGATTTAATTATTTTTGATTAGGTTTAGGTTTGTCTGGTGGTGTTATTGTTAGATTTATTTGTTTTTGTCAAGTGGATTTGAAGTCTTTAATTGCTTATTCTTCTGTTGCTCATATAAGAATAGTTATTGGTGGTTTAATAACTATAAATTGATGAGGTTGTATTGGTTCTCTTTCCTTAATAATTGGTCATGGTTTATGTTCATCTGGGTTGTTTTGTTTATCTAATATTATTTATGAGCGATTAGGTAGTCGTAGATTGTTAATTAATAAAGGTATAATTAATCTTATACCAAGTATGTCTCTTTGGTGATTCCTTTTAAGATCATCTAATATAGCTGCCCCTCCTTCTTTAAATTTAGTTGGTGAATTAAGTTTATTAAATAGTATTATATCTTGATCTATTTTTAGATTTTTAGTATTAATTTTTTTGTCTTTTTTTAGAGCTGTTTATACATTATATATATATTCTTATTCTCAGCATGGTTCTTATTATTCTGGTGTTTATACTTGCTCTCTTGGTTATTTGCGTGAATATCATCTCTTATTTTTACATTGACTTCCTTTAAATGTTCTTTGTTTAAAGGGTGAATATTTTTTTGTTTAGGATTGCTTAAGTATTTTAATAAAAATATTGTTTTGTGGAATCAATGATATGAATTCTTTTCATCTTAGGCCGTGTATATATTTTCTATTTGTTCATTAAGTTTTTTTTCTTTATTTTTTTCTAGAACTATAATTTTTATTTTAGGTATTTATTATTTGATAATTGATTATAGAGTTTTTGTTGAATGGGAGCTTTTTAATTTAAATGGTTCAATGGTTGTTATAACTTTAATTTTAGATTGAATATCTCTTATTTTTATATCTTTTGTTATGTATATTTCTTCTTTAGTTATTTATTATAGAGAGGATTATATATTTGGTGAGAAAAATATGAATCGTTTTATTATTATTGTTTTAATATTTATTTTATCTATAGGTTTTTTAATTATTAGTCCAAATTTGGTTAGAATTTTATTGGGGTGAGATGGTTTAGGTTTAGTTTCTTATTGTTTAGTTATTTATTATCAAAATGTAAAATCTTATGGGGCTGGAATATTAACTGCTTTATCTAATCGTATTGGTGATGTTGCTATTTTAATTTCTATTGCTTGAATGTTGAATTTTGGTGGTTGAAATTATATTTATTATTATGAATTTATTTCTGGTTCTTTTGAGATAAAGCTTATTACTATATTAATTGTTTTGGCTGCTATAACTAAAAGAGCTCAGATTCCTTTTTCTTCTTGACTTCCTGCAGCTATAGCTGCTCCTACTCCTGTTTCTGCTCTTGTTCATTCTTCCACTCTTGTTACTGCTGGGGTTTATTTATTAATTCGTTTTAGTCCTATGCTTGATACATATAATTGTGGTTGATTCTTATTGTTAATTGGTTGTATGACTATATTTATAGCTGGATTAGGAGCAAATTTTGAGTTTGATTTGAAAAAAATTATTGCTCTTTCTACCTTAAGTCAACTTGGTTTAATAATGAGAATTTTAGCTATAGGTTATCCAAAACTTGCTTTTTTTCATTTGTTGGCTCATGCGTTATTTAAGGCTTTACTATTTATATGTGCAGGTTCAATAATTCATAATTTAAAGGATTCTCAGGATATTCGTTTTATAGGTTCTATTGTTAATTTTATACCTTTAACTTCAGTTTGTTTTAATGTTTCTAGATTATCTTTATGTGGTATACCTTTTTTAGCTGGGTTTTATTCTAAGGATTTAATTCTTGAGATGGTTTGTTTAAGATGAATTAATTGTTTAATTTTTTTTTTATATTTTTTTTCGACTGGTTTAACAGCTTCTTACTCTTTTCGTTTATTTTATTATTCAATGTCTGGTGATAATAATTTTTATTCGAGCTTTTCATATGATGATGAAGGTTATTATATTTCTTTTGGTATAATTGGTTTATTATTTGTTGCGGTTTTTGGTGGTAGTTTGTTGTCTTGGTTAATTTTTCCAGTTCCTTGTATAATTGTTTTGCCTTATTATTTAAAGTTTTTAACTGTTACTGTAGTTGTTTTAGGTGCTTATTTTGGTTATTTGATTTCTAAATTGGATTTTTCTCAAAATTTATTTTCTTTAAATATATTATCTTTTGTTAGATTTGCTGGTTCTATGTGATTTATACCTTTTCTTTCAACGAAGTTAATTAGATATTTGCCATTAAAAATAGGTTATTATTCTTCTAAGTTTTTAGATTATGGTTGAGGTGAGTTATTAGGTGGTCAGGGTTTATATAGTTTGTTTGTTTATTTAATTTCTTATATTCAAGGTTGATATGATTTAAATTTTAAGATTTATCTTTTAACTTTTATTTTTTGAATGTTTGTTATTTTAATATTATTTTTCTTATAACCTAAATAGCTTATAAATTAGAGCGTGACACTGAAGATGTTAAGGAAGTATTTTATTTTTAGGTATTATTTATAAATAATATTATATTATTTTTACAGTGAAAATGTAATGGTTTATTTAAACTATATAAATATAGAAATGGTAACGGAATTTAACCGCTAATATAAAAAGTTAGCAGCTTTCATATTGTCTTTACATTTCCTTAATTGGAACGTTAATTGTTCAATTGTATTATTAACAGTAATACGCCTCTCTTTGGCTTCAATTAATTATTAGAATAGGGGTATAATTTACCAAACTTCCAGGTCGAAACTGACTGCAATATATTCACTTCCTATTCTATATAAGGTTGATTGATATTTCAATACTTTTTGAATGCAACCCAAATGTTATAATTAACTACAACCCTTTATTCTGCTCATTTTAGTGCTCCTTGATTTCATTCATGATATAATCCACCTAATAAGATTATGATAAAAAATATTGATGATATTGTTCAGATTATAATGTTTGATGTTTTTATAATAATTACAATTGGTAAGATTAAAGCGATTTCTACATCAAAGATTAAAAAAATAACTGCGATTAGAAAAAATCGTAACGAGAATGGTATTCGTGCTGATCTTTTAGGATCAAACCCGCATTCAAATGGTGATCTTTTTTCTCGATCATTAATAATTTTTTTTGAAAGGGCTGTTGCAATTAGCATAACAATTATTGGTACAACAAATCTAATTATAATTCTTGTAGATAATATTAAAATTGTTTCTCTTGATTAGTAAATCAAGCTTTCTGATTGGAAGTCAAATGTACTATTTATACTAGGGAAACAATTATCTACCTCATCAGTAAATTGAGATATATAAAAATAATCATACTACATCTACAAAGTGTCAATATCATGCTGCTGCTTCAAATCCAAAGTGGTGACTTGGTGAGAATTGATTTATTAAATGTCGTATCAAACATGTTGTTAAAAAGATTGTACCAATAATTACATGTAATCCGTGGAAGCCTGTAGCAACAAAGAATGTAGATCCATATACTGCATCTGCAATAGTGAAAGGTGCTTCTCAATATTCATATGCTTGTAGTATAGTGAAATATAGCCCTAGTATTACTGTAAAGAATAATCCTTGTGTAGCTTGCGTATGGTTAGATTCTATTAATGTGTGGTGGGCTCATGTTACTGTTACGCCTGAGGCTAATAAAATTGCAGTATTAAGTAGAGGAATTTGTATGGGATTGAATGGTTGAATTCCTGTTGGTGGTCATAGTATTCCTAATTCAGTAGTTGGTGCTAGTCTTCTTCTGAAGAATGCTCAAAAAAAGGATATAAAAAATAGTACTTCTGATGCAATAAATAGAATTATCCCTCATCGTAATCCAATTGATACAAATCCTGTATGTAATCCTTGGTATGTTCCTTCACGGACTACGTCTCGTCATCATTGAATTATTGTAAGAAGTGTAATTCCAAATCCAATGATAAAGAGGTTAATGTTAAATAAATGAAATCATTTTGCTAATCCTGATACGAGGACTATTGCTCCAATAGCTCCTGTTAGTGGTCAAGGTCTGTAGTCTACTAGGTGGAATGGGTGGTTTGAGTGAGTTGTTAACATAATTTTAATATACTTCTCTAGAATATAGAGTTCTTAGGATTGAAAATACGTAAGCTTGAATTATTGCTACGGCTGATTCTAAGATTAATAGTATTATTTGTCCAATAATTAATAGTGAAATTAGATTTATTGCTATTGATGGTCCTGTATTTCCTAGTAGCGTTAATAATAAATGTCCTGCAATTATATTTGCTGCTAACCGGACTGCTAATGTTCCTGGCCGAATAATATTTCTGATTGTTTCAATTAAAACTATGAATGATATTAATACTGGTGGAGTCCCTTGAGGGACTAAGTGTGCGAATATATGGTTTGTGTGATTAATTCATCCAAATAATATAAATCTAAGTCATATAGGTAATGCGATTGCAAATGTTAATGCTATATGTCTAGTTCTTGTAAAAATATAAGGGAATAAACCTATGAAATTATTAAATATTATTATAATGAAGATTGAGATAAAAATGAATGTTGTTCCATTAAATGATTTTGGTCCTAATAATGTTTTAAATTCATTATGTAAGGTAATATTTAATTTATTTCATAAAATATTAATTCGTGATGGCGTTAATCAGAATAATGAAGGGATTAATAATAATCCTAATAATGTTCTACTTCAATTTAATGATAGGTTAAAGATATTAGTAGATGGATCAAATGTTGAAAATAAATTTGTTATCATTTTCAATTTAGGTTTTTCTTTTCTACCTCTTTCTCCCCTGCTCTTTTAATAAGATTTGGTTTAAATGAGAAAAAGTTTATTTGATTGAAAATAATAAGTACTATGGAAAATATAATAAATAGTGAAAATCATATAAGGGGCGATATTTGTGGGATTTGGTGAATATTTATTCCCCATTAGAAGTAGGCGTTAATCTACTATTATTTGGTTTAAGAGACCATTACTTGCTTTCAGTCATCTAATGTTCAAGGTGTACTAATATTTAGTTATTTTAGATTGACATTCTAATGTTATATTTTAACTAACTCCTTAGATTATTTTAGATAATCATTTAATGAATAAGTTTACTGAAGTTCTTTCTAATACAATTGGTATAAATCTATGGTTTGCTCCGCAAATTTCTGAACATTGCCCAAAGAATAATCCAGGTCGATTTATTGTGAATGTTCCTTGATTTAATCGTCCAGGGGTGGCATCAATTTTTACTCCTAATGAGGGTACTGCTCATGAGTGTAGTACATCTGATGCTCTTGTTAATACTCGAACTTCAGTATTTATAGGTAAAATTGTCCGGTTGTCTACATCTAATAATCGGAATCCATCGTTTTCTAAATCTCTTTCTGGTGTTATATAAGTATCGAATTCTACATCTACAAAGTCTGAGTATTCATATCTTCAATATCATTGTCGTCCAATTGTTTTAATTGTAATTATAGCATCTACTGAGTCGTCAAGTAAATATAGTAGTCGAAGGGATGGTAATGCAATAAAAATTAGTGTAATAGCTGGTAATGCTGTTCAAATAGTTTCAATTAAATGTCCATGTAATATATTTCGGTTTGTATAATTGATAATTAATATATAGCTGAGAGCATAACCTACAATTACAGTAATTATAAGAAGTACAACTATAGTATGATCATGAAAAAATGATAATTGCTCCATTAATGGTGAAGCCCCGTCTTGTAATGATAAATTTGATCATGTTGCCATAATTTTCTAATAAAAGGTCAAACCTTTATATGTAGAGCTTAAATCTACTGCACTAATCTGCCATATTAGAATCTAGTGATTAATGGTAATTCTGAGTATCTGTGTTCTGCAGGAGGATTATTTTGTAACCATTCTGTTGATCTACTTATGTTATTTCTAAATATGATTGCTCGGTTTGTAATTATTCTTTCTCATATGATTACAATAAATATAATAATTCCTACAATTGAAATAGTTGACCCAATACTTGATACAATATTTCATGATGTGTATGCGTCTGGGTAATCAGAATATCGTCGTGGTATACCTGCTAGCCCTAAAAAATGTTGTGGGAAAAATGTTATATTTACCCCGATAAATATAATTGTAAATTGAATTTTTAATCATGTGTTATTCATGCTTAATCCTGTAAATAAAGGGTATCATTGAATAACACCTCCTATAATTGCAAATACTGCTCCTATGGATAATACATAATGGAAGTGTGCAACTACATAATATGTGTCGTGTAATACAATATCTAAAGATGAATTTGCTAGTACTAATCCTGTTAATCCACCAATTGTAAATAGGAAAATAAATCCAAGAGCTCATAATAATGGTGGATTAAACTTGAATTTAGTTCCATATAATGTTGCTAATCATCTAAATACTTTAATTCCTGTTGGAACAGCAATAATTATTGTTGCTGATGTAAAGTATGCTCGTGTATCTACGTCTATTCCTACTGTAAATATATGGTGGGCTCATACAATAAATCCTATTAATCCAATCGATAATATAGCGTAAATTATACCTAATGTTCCGAATGATTCAATTTTTCCTCTTTCTTGACAAACAATATGTGAAATAATACCAAATCCTGGTAAAATTAGAATATATACTTCTGGGTGCCCGAAGAATCAGAATAGATGTTGATATAAAATTGGATCACCTCCCCCTGCAGGGTCAAAGAATGATGTATTTAAGTTTCGGTCAGTTAATAATATTGTAATAGCTCCAGCTAGAACTGGTAATGATAGAAGAAGAAGTAATGCTGTAATAGCTACTGATCAAACAAATAATGGTGTTTGATCTAAAGTTATACTTTCTGATCGTATATTAATTGCTGTTGTAATAAAATTAACTGCCCCTAGAATAGATGAAACACCTGCAAGATGTAATGAGAAAATAGCTAAATCTACTGAAGCTCCTCCATGGGCAATGGCCCCAGCCAGGGGAGGGTAAACTGTTCATCCTGTACCAGTACCGCTATCTACTATAGAGGAGGTAAGAAGAAGGGTTAAAGATGGAGGAAGAAGTCAAAATCTTATATTGTTTATTCGTGGAAATGCTATATCTGGTGCTCCAATTATTAATGGTACAAGTCAGTTACCAAACCCACCAATTATAATAGGTATTACTATAAAGAAGATTATTACGAATGCGTGAGCTGTAATAATAACGTTGTAGATTTGATCATCTCCAATTAAAGATCCAGGTTGTCCTAGTTCAGCTCGAATCAGTATTCTTATAGATGTTCCTACTATTCCAGCCCATGCTCCAAATATAAAATATAAAGTACCAATATCCTTATGGTTTGTTGAGAATAATCATTTTTGCGGTAAGATGGCTGAATTAATAGGTGTTAGACTGTAAATCTATTTATGAGAATTATTCTCTCTTACCAATAATTAATGGTTTTATATTCAATTATGATTCTAGACTGCAATTCTAGAGGTGTAGAATTTTTACTAAGGCCTAAAAGATCTTCTTTTAATTATAACTTTGAAGGTTATTAGTTTGTTTAACTTAAGTCCTTAGTATAATGAAATTAGAGTTGATGTTGATATTAACCCAATAGTTGAAATTATAACAGTTACTGGGAGAATAAATCTAGATTTTTGATGTTTAATTTTTATTGATCATGAGTTTTCTGTATAGGATATAATTAGGGCTGAGAATCTAATTCGTATATAGTAGTAAAGTGTAATTGTTGTTAAAACTACTATAATTCTGGCTAAAATTGCTAAATTGTTTTCTACTAGTGATTGTATGATAATTCATTTAGGTAAGAATCCTAGAAATGGAGGTAGCCCACCTAATGACAATAGTGATAAAAATATTATAAATTTCACTTCTGTTTTTACATTTTTTGTTGTGTAGATCTGATTTATAAAGAATAAATTTATTTGTTTGAATATCAGGATTAGAACTATTCTTATTACTGAATAAACAATGAAGTAAATTTCTCATATATTTTCTCTTACTGCCAATGATCTAATTATTCATCCTAGGTGTCTAATAGATGAATAAGCTATAATTTGTCGTAGTGATGTTTGATTTAGACCTCCTAGGGCTCCAATAATAATTCTTAGAATGGTAATGGAGAAAATAAAAGTTCTTAATTGAATACAATATGATAAGGTTAATATAGGGGCGATTTTTTGTCAGGTTATTAATGTTAAACAGTTAATTCAATTTGATGCTCCTATAACTTCTGGAAATCAGAAGTGAAATGGAGCAGCCCCAATTTTTAATAAAAGTCTAGATCTAACTATAATTGATGGGATAATTTCTTTTTCCCATATTATTGGGTATTTTATTTGAATCATCAAGATTGAAAATAACAATATTGTGGAAGCTATTGCTTGGACAATAAAGTATTTAATTGATGATTCATTTATTATTATATTTTTATTATTTGCAAGTATGGGAATAAATGATAGTAAGTTGATCTCTAGTCCTATTCAAACTCCTAATCAGGAATTTGATGAAATGGACAGGATCGTTCCTATCAACAACGTTGATAGGAAGAGAAGTTTTGTAGAGTTGTTGGTCATTAAAAAGGAGAGGGTTAATGCCTCTATGAATGGGGTATGAACCCATTAGCTTAATTAGCTTACCTTTTTACATTAAAGTGTATGATGCACATTAGTTTTTGATACTAAAGGTGACAGTTTAATTCTGTCTCATGTAATGAGAGTAACTCTAAATTACTTAATTTACCCTATCAAGGTAACCCTTTAATCAGGCATCTCATT